TTCATTATGTGAACCGAAAATTTAACATTGCTATCACAAGAATTACAAAACCTTATAGAAACCCCAATATTATTGCAGAATTTATAGCCAACCAATTAAATAATAGAGTTTCATTTAGAAAAGCAATGAAAAAGGCTATTGAATTAACTGAACAAGCAAATACAAAAGGAATTCAAGTACAAATTTCAGGGCGTATTGACGGAAAAGACATTGCGCGTGTCGAATGGATCAGAGAAGGTAGTGTTCCTCTACAAACTATTCGAGCTAAAATTGATTATTGTTCCTATACAGTTCAGACTATCTATGGAGTATTAGGCATCAAAATTTGGATTTTTATAGATAAGGATGAGTAATAAATAAACTTAAATTACTTTTCTCTTCTATCAATAACATAGAACAAAARGAGNAAAATTGGTTCATTCGTTTTATAATAAATTAAATTAATTCTATAAGAATAAAATAAAAAATTGATTAACCTTTTGATATAATTGCTATGCTTAGTGTGTGACTCGTTGGTTTTGTTAGGATTAAAAAAAAAATAGCCCGGCAATATGTTTGAAAACCAACTCATCACTTCGTATTATCTAAATCTAAAGAACCAGTCAAGATATGATAAATTTATCATATCTTTGTAACAACTGAAATTTTCTTGAATAAACTTTTATTCTAAGTTTAAAAACAAAAGACAGATTTATAGCGTGTGTATATAAATGGAAAGATGAGAAAAAGAGAGAAAAAATATCAATGATATAGAATTTCAATATGTGTAAGGTCTTATTCTCATAAAAGACAGTGTAATAAAGCATCAATACTCATTGATTCATACAAAATATTAAATGAATCTATGTGAAAAATAAAGAGCTTAGAGCCAATAAAGACTGAGAAGGTTGACTCAAAAATTGTATTGTGAGCTCCGTTGTAAAATTATGACCTAACCATTAAGTACGAAGCGGTGGGAACGATGAAACCTGTGAATACAAAATAATTTATTGAATAAATATTATTAATTCACTAGTTAGGATGGCGAAATGAACCGGAATTAAATTCATCTATTTTGTGAAGTCACGAACAAACGCTACGACTGAAATATAAATTGTAAGAGTAAATATTCGCCCGCGAAAAAAAGAGTAACTTTTTTTTAATCTTTTTAAAAATAAGGACAAAAGAAAATAAAAAGTTATTAAAACGTTAGAAAAACTATTTTTAAAAATTGTATCCTTTTATTTTATTCGCGAGGAGCAGGATGAGAAGAAATTCTCACGTCCAGTTCTGTAGTAGAGATGGAATTCCGAAACAACCATCAACTATAACCCCAAAAAAACTAGATTCCGTAAACAACATAGAGGAAGAATGAAGGGAATATCTTATCGAGGTAATAATATTTGTTTTGGACAATATGCTCTTCAAACACTTGAACCCGCTTGGATCACATCTAGACAAATAGAAGCAGGCCGGCGAGCAATGACACGAAATGCGCGGCGCGGTGGAAAAATATGGGTCCGGATATTTCCAGATAAACCAGTTACAGTAAGAACAGCCGAAACACGTATGGGTTCGGGTTCGGGAAAAGGATCCCCTGAATATTGGGTAGCTGTTGTTAAACCAGGACGAATACTATATGAAATGGGTGGAGTAAAAGAAAATATAGCTAGACGGGCTATTTTAATAGCAGCATCCAAAATGCCTATACGAACTCAATTTATTATTTCTAGATAAAAACGTAGAACCGACAGAAATAAGTCTTGGAATAAAACACAATTGCGGATTTATTTTTTTAGACAAACAATATTTTTTTTTATTTTCTTCATCCTTTGTATTAGAAGAATAGACTAAAAATTGATATGATTCAACCTCAGACCTATGTAAATGTAACGGATAATAGCGGGGCTCGAGAATTGATGTGTATTCGAATCATAGGAGTTAGTAATCGTCAATATGCTAATATTGGTGATATTATTGTTGCTGTGATTAAAAAAGCAGTACCAAATATGCCCCTAGAAAAATCAGAAGTAGTTAGAGCTGTAGTTGTTCGTACCTGTAAAGAACTTAAACGTGACAACGGTATAATAATACGATATGATGACAATGCTGCAGTTGTGATTGATCACAAAAAAAATCCAAAAGGAACTAGAATTTTTGGGGCAATTCCTGAGGAATTAAGACAATTAAATTTTACTAAAATTGTTTCATTAGCTTCCGAGGTATTATAAAATAAGATCATGATATCTTTGAAGTATTTGAAAGAAATATATTAAGAACTAGAGAAATTTGTAGATTGTATTTCACGCATATATCTTAAAAAATTCATATTCATTAAAAAAATAAAAAACATGTTGATTATATATAATTTTCAGGCACTAATAAATTTAGTTTATCATGGGTAGAGACACTATTGCTGAGATAATAACCTCTATACGAAATGCTGATATGGATAGAAAAAGAGTTGTTCGCGTAGTATCTACTAATATTACAGAAAATATTGTTAAAATACTTTTCCGAGAAGGTTTTATTGAAAACGTTAGAAAACATAGAGAAAAAAACAAATATTTTTTGGTTTTAACCCTACGGTATAGAAGAAATAGGAAAAGACCCTATAGAAATTTTTTAAATTTAAAACAAATTAGTCGACCTGGTCTACGAATCTATTCCAACTCACAACAAATTCCTAGAATTTTAGGTGGAATAGGAATTGTCATTCTTTCTACCTCTCAAGGTATAATGACAGACCGGGAAGCTCGACTAGAAGGAATAGGAGGAGAAATTTTATGTTATATATGGTAATTTTTTTAATATCCAAATTGTATCCGAAATCGCTTTCTATTTGTAAAAAAACCAAGAGGATAAGTTATCTAATATCGTTTCTACTCAATTTTCAAGGAGGCTAAACCTATAATGAAAAAAGAACAAAAATGGATCTATGAAGGTGAAATTGCTGAATCGCTTCCCAATGGCATGTTCCGAGTTCGTCGGTTAGATAATGAAGATCTGGTTCTAGGTTATATTTCAGGAAAGATCCGATGTAATTTTATACGGATATCGCTGGGAGATAAAGTAAAAATTGAAATAAGTCGTTATGATTCAACCCGAGGACGTATAATTTATCGATTCCCAGACAAAGATTCTAAAGATTAGATGTTTTTATTCAATACGATTCTAGATGAAAAATTTCAAGAAACAAATTTTCTACCAATGAAATATATTTAGAATTAAGATAAGGAAGAATAAATATGAAAATACGAGCTTCCATTCGTAAAATTTGTGAAAAATGTCGACTAATCCGCAGGCAGGGGCGCATTATAGTAATTTGTTCCAACCCGAAACATAAACAACGGCAAGGATAATTAGACTTACTAAAAAACTAAATGTACAAATAAAGAATCTATTTTGATATAAAATGGATATATCCATATATTTCTGACTCATAATTTATGAGATGATACAATATGGCAAAAGCTATACCTAGAGCTCGTTCACGTAGGCATATACGTATTGGTTCACGCAGGAATATACGTATCAGTTCACATAGGAATGTACGTAGAATATCAAAAGGGATTATTCATGTTCAATCAAGTTTCAATAATACCATTGTCACGGTTACAGATATACGGGGTCGGGTAATTTCCTGGTCTTCGGCTGGTACTTGTAATTTTAAGAATAGGATAAAAGGGACACCCTTTGCCGCTCAAACTGCAGCAGTAGATGCTATTCAGACAGTGGATATACAACGAGCAGAAGTCATGATAAAAGGTCCCGGTCTAGGAAGAGACGCAGCATTACGAGCTATTCGTAGAAGTGGTATACTATTAACTTGTGTACGGGATGTAACCCCTATGCCACATAATGGCTGTAGACCTCCAAAAAAAAGACGTATCTAAAAATAAATAGTAAATAAATTTCAAAAGAAGAAAAATAAATAATTTAATCAAATACAAATAATAATATATAGTATATAATATAAATAATATATATTACTATGGTTCAAGAAAAATTAACAGTATCCACTCAAACACTAGAGTAGAAGTTTGTTGAATCAAGAACAGATAGTAAACGTCTTTATTACAGGACATTCTGTCTCCACTTATGAAAGGTCAAGTCAATACAATAGGCATTACGATACGAAAAAAAAGCTTTACTTAGAGAAATATAAGAACCGCACGCTTTAACCGAGTTATTCTATTCCACTTCTTAAAAATCAATTAATAAATAATTTATAAATTTTTATGCCAATTAGTACACCAAAAATACCGTTTCCAATTCCTGAAGATAAAGAACCGAGTTGGGCTGAAATAATCCAAGAACTTTTTCTAAGAAGAGTTTTTTTTTTATTCGGCGATATGAATGCTGAACTCGCGAATAAAGTTGCGGCTAGTATAATCTATTTCAATTACGAAAAGCCTACCCTAGATCAACTGGTGGTTATAAATTCCCTCGGCGGGAATCTTTCGATTGGACTAGGTGTTTATCAGGCTATACGAGGGTCGAAGGCAAATGTCACTACCATAGGCTTGGGAATAGTCGCGGGAATGGGATGTTTGGCCCTGGTTGGAGGAAACAGACGTATAGCACTCCCTAACCTTTTAGTAAAGATGCGTGAACCCTCCCATTCTCCTTTTTTTAATAAGCAAGCGATAGACTTAAGGAATGAATTGGACCTAATGATGGCAATGTATAACATCATCATAACGGCTTTTTCAGAAAACACGGGCCAACCGATAGAAATTATAAAGGAAGACATGCAAAATAACACTCTTATGACAGCAACAGAAGCTTATGCTTATGGAATTGTTGATCAGATAGGATGTGAGATGGGGGAAATAATGAGATCTCATTATTTTACTGAAGAAATAAGCGAATTTTATAATTTTGATGACTAAAATGTAAGTGAGTAAAATCCATGATTTGAGAGTTTATCTCCGAGTTTACTATATCTATTAAATAGTAAACTCGGAATCTATTAAATATAAAAAAATTAACAACTATTCGGTTAGGATCAATCTAAACCAGCCCTTTAGGTATATTATTTAACATGCCAACTATTAAACAACTTATTAGAAATACAAGACAGCCAGTTCGAAATGTCAAAAAATCCCCCGCCCTGGGGGGATGTCCTCAGCGTCGAGGAAGATGTACTAGGGTGTATGTGCGACTCGTTTGGATCATGAGCCTGACGCAAAAAAAGCAATAAAACCGCTTTCCAGTATGAATGATCAATACCCAGGATATAATGGAAGAAGGAATTCCATTTACTATTTAAAAAAATAAGTAAATCAATCTCGATTGTGGTTAAAGTTTATGGTTTACATTGGTGCAAATCCAATCATCTGAATTTAAAATGAGAAGTAATTCTCCATTGGTAGCAATATAGTTATCCATTAAGCGGACGAAATTTTATTAAAATTAAATTCAAAAACATAAACATAAAACGAACTACGAGGGTCAGCTATCCAGCTAACTTTTATAATTAAATACCGTTACTGTATAGGTAGGTCTAATTGTGAAAGACCTATTACTGGATAATTTTTGAGTAGAGCTAAAGAATGTGGTGTGAACTATACAAGTTAACAAAAAACATTGATTAAATAAAGTTAAAAGCTCCGGTGTATAGAGAAGACCTCACCGTTTAAGAAGTAACCATAAAAACGACGGAACCCACTATTTCTTTATCCATTAAATTTTTATTTTTGTTTATTTCACAATAAAATAGTTAAAAAATAGTGGTCGGGAAGGTTATAATAGCCAAAGCCATTGGAATTTGTATTTTATATATTGGAAAAATCTGTTTGATTATTAATAGGGAAGGGGATAACTGACATAAAAGAAATAAATTAGTTATTCGTCAAAGTTATATTTATTCAATTCAATGACTAGGATTAAACGTGGATATATAGCCCGGAGACGTAGAACAAAAATGCGTTTATTTTCATCAAGTTGTCGAGGGGCCCATTCAAGACTTACTCGAACTATTACTCAACAAAACATAAAAGCTTTTTTTTCAGCTCATCAAGATAGGGATAAGCAAAAGAGAAATTTTCGTCGTTTGTGGATCGCTCGGATCAACGCAGTAATTCGAGAAAGGGAAGTATCCTATAATTATAGTAAATTAATATATGATCTATACAAAAGACAGTTGTTTCTTAATCGTAAAATATTAGCCCAAATAGCTATATTAAATAGGAATTGTCTTTATATGATTTTCAACGAAATAAGACAAGAAACAAATCGTAAAGAATACACTGGAATAATTTAAATAGAATTCCCCGGAGAATAAACTCCGGGAAGGTAGGGTCGAAATGATTATGAGAAAAATACGTTAAAGTAATCCAAATGAATGAACACGTTCAATAAAAAATATTTTCTATTCGTTTTTTCTTACGACATGATAATAAAATATAGATTCTCAGATTTATAGAACAAAACAACAATCCATGTTTGAGTTCGCATTAAAATTTTGAATTTAAGTGAACAAAGAATAAGTTTATTTACTTCTGGTTCTAAGACCCGCAGCTCTGGTAGTCGACTTGGTTCTTTCAAATTTTTTATCATTATTGATAAAAGGTAACAAAGATAAAATACGAGCTTGTTTTATAGCAATAGTAATTAATCGTTGTTGTTTCAAGGTCAATCTAGTCATTCGTCTAGATAATATTTTTCCCTGTTGACTAATAAATCGACTGATTAAACTAATGTTTCTATAATCAATTCGATCCCCTGATTGAATCGGGGGCAAAGGCCTACGAACAGATCGCTTGGATTTAATAAAAGGTCGCTTGGATTTATCCATGGTTTGTTTAGTTTATTTCTTATTCCTAAAATTCTATTTATTAATTATTATCTTAACGTCCAATAGACTTCTTTTTTATTTTATTTTTTATTTAAATAAAATATATTCTATATAAATAATATAATTTTTCCTCTTTAAGGTATAATACATACTTCATTCGATCTATTTCTTTATTTCTCTATGAATCATATGTTTGTAACAATAGGGACAGAATTTTTTCAATTCTAATCGATTAGGTGTATTGTGTCGATTCTTTTGAGTAATATATCTAGAAATGCCCGTAGGTACTTTTTTAACACTATTTTGAATACAATTAGTACATTCCAAAATCACTGTTACTCGCGTATCTTTCCTCTTAGCCATGAACCTCCCTTGAATTTTTTATTTATGCAACTCTTTTATTTTGATTCGAAACGATTAAAAAGAGAGGAGAAAATAGAAGTTACTAACTTGAAATCCAACTATAAAATATAAAAATCAATAAAATAATAATCAAAGGGGTAGTAATACTAAAATTATAAGTAAAATAATAATTTTGAAACTCTATTTCAATTCAAAAGAGAATATTAAAATAAAAAAATGCATCCTCTCGTATCATTTCAAAAAATTTTCATTGATTTTTTAGTCTTTTAGTTTTATTATTATATGTTAAATAAAAAAGACGAAACGGGCATAAATTGTGTTTATCAATGGAGGAAATAGGAATATGGAAAAACAATACAGGAATTATCTACAATGACAATGTAGACCAATTGAAGGGATGTGGCGCAGCTTGGTAGCGCGTTTGTTTTGGGTACAAAATGTCACGGGTTCAAATCCTGTCATCCCTACTGCCCCTTTTGTCAGTAACGAGGAATCAATTGAGATCGATTAAAGTTACGCGGAATCAGTCATTTTTATGAAACTAACTAGAGAGCATATAAAAATAAAATGAATTAGTGTTAGAAAAATAATCTCCCGTTTCTAGTCTTTTCTATTCGGATAAAAAAGCGCTCTTAGTTCAGTTCGGTAGAACGTGGGTCTCCAAAACCCGATGTCGTAGGTTCAAATCCTACAGAGCGTGATTTTTTTGTCGTAGATATAATTAAACTAAAATGGATTCAGTCACTTGTACAGTAATTATAAATTGACCTTCTGTGGATTAAAGAAAGGAGGAGGTCAATGGAAAAATGTTAATTAATCAAAAGTCTAACTGATCACCACACCTATATTGTAAATATGCAGTTATAAATAATCCAGCCAAAGTAATAAGAATTAGACCTAATATGATTTCAAATATAAAAACTTCAATCATTTCCAATTTTTTTTAAGGAGAAAAAAAAAAAGAGAGTATACATAAATATTAATAAAAATTGACATAAATCTCAATGATCAATAATTGACAATATAAGGATTTCCTTTCTGAATTTTTCTTTCAAATAGAGAAATTTTAAATAAGTCGTATTTTATTCAGACCAATAAAGAAAACTGAAGTTATAATTAAAGCCGCTAGTAAAAAACCAAAATAACTAGTTATAGTAAGTATGAAGGAGTTAAATAAACTAAGATCTTTTTATACATATGCTTTAGAAGCATTTACCTAAGTTCCTATTTTTAAAAAGTAAAATATACAAAAATATCAATTGAAACTTTTTGATTCATCTATATACATGAAAGATATATATGATAATAACCTTTATTTTTTCTTCATTTCTTTGTCTTGTCTTTTTAATTTAATAAATAGTTTTTTTTTACAAATTATCGCAATATTTTCAACATAACGGGGATTTTTAGTGCAATGGTATTTTCATAAAATGAGAAAAATTGTATATTTATCTTTTCTATATTTGAATTTGATTATATACATAAGACGAAATTCATTTTATTTTTCTAAATTAATGAAAATAAAAACTCGTACTTTTATTTCATTGATGATTTATAGAGACTTCTTAATCTTAATTAATAATCAGGAATCTAGGTAAAAAAAGTTATTTGCTTATTTACTACAAATAAAATAATTGAACTTAGTACACCTTTACTTAATTGACAAAGGAAAAAAGGCATGGAGCTTTAATAACTCACTTAGAACGCTTTTTAAAAGATTACGTGGTACGATTAGGTCCAATAAACCCTTCTCAAATAAATGTTCAGCCTCTTGTGAACCTTCAGGTACTATTATATTCAATGTTTGTTCAATTACTCTTTTACCTGCAAATGCAATATAGGCATTTGGTTCAGCAATAATGATATCTCCCAACATGCCAAAACTAGCTGTTACCCCGCCAGTAGTAGGGGATGTAAGGATTGATATATACAATAAATTTTTATTTGATTGATAATCATATAAGGCAGACGATATTTTAGCCATTTGCATTAAGCTCAAACTTCCTTCTTGCATACGCGCCCCCCCAGAAGCACACACTATAATAAGAGGTAGAAATTTATTGGTCGCGTACTCAATCAAACGGGTTATTTTCTCTCCTACTACGGATCCCATACTACCCCCCATAAACCGAAAATCCATAATTCCAATTGCTACGGGAATAGCATTTATTTGACCTATGCCTGTTTGAACAGCCTCAGTTAATCCCGTCTCTCTTTGATAAGAATCAATACGATCTTTATAAGAATATTCCTCCAAATAGGGCTCTTCCTCTGAATCAATAAGATCTTTATAAAGATCTTCCTCCAAATAGGGCTCTTCCTCTGAATCAATAAGATCTTTATAAGAATATTCCTCCAAAAAGGGTTCCTCCCTCAAATAAGAAGCCTCCTTAGAATAAAGCTTCTTCTCCGAATCCCATTCAATAGGAGATTCCTCATAATTAGAATATTCCTCCAAAAAGGGTTCCTCCCTCAAATAAGAAGCCTCCTTAGAATAAAGCTTCTTCTCATAATCCCATTCAATAAGATCTTTCTCATAATCCCATTCAATAAGATCTTTCTCATAATCCCATTCAATAAGATCTTTCTCATAATCCCATTCAATAAGATCTTTCTCATAATCCCATTCAATGGGATCCAGAGAGGTCATGTCTTCATACATAGGATTCCAAGTATTGGGGTCGAGCAAAACTTCGATTCTTTCGAAACTATTCATTTTCAAATGATATCCACAGTGTTCACAAATATTCATTCTTGATAAGAAAAGGCTCTTATAATTTAATTTCTCACAATTTTCGCACATAACCCACAAATGTTTGAAGTTTTTAGTTGCACAGGGATCATCAGAGTTTTCGCTTAGAGTTAAAGCACTACTTTCCCCATCAAGATCATCAGAGTTTTCGCTTAGAGTTAAATTACGATTCTCCGAGTGGGTTCGTACCCAACTATGAATGTTTTTAGCTCTATTTTTTCTATTAGGATCTTCACTTTCACTATTATTTTCAATAGGACACATATTGTCCATTGATGTATTTATACAATACCTATGTTTTAACTCCTTCTTAAACACCATCAAATTAAAGCACCATCTTTCCATATAGTTTTTTTGCTCCCTATTTGTATAAAAATACAATAGACGAATAGTCATTCGATTCACAATTCTTTTTTTTATTTGAATATTTTATTTCCTATCAAACTAAGCATAGAAATTTAATCACTACTATATAAGTAGAAAATTAATTTTCTTTTGTATGAATCTATAAGGAAGACTTAACTATATATGAATAGGATGAAATTTCTTTTTATTTTAAATAAAATATTTTTATATTCTAGATCCAAAATAATATAAAGATTTTAGTCTTATATTTCTATTTAAAATATTTTATACCTAAATATATTTTTCCAAAATACATGCAATAAAATCTTTGTATTTTGTATTCGGCTCAATCCTTTTACTAAAATAATTGAGCAAAATTTAATTGAAATTCAATGAATAGAATGAAGAGTAATTAATTGTTATCTTACTTATCCAAAGTATCGACTGCTTTAAACTTAAATTTGATTTCTTTCCATACCTCACAAACAGCAACTAGTTCAGGACTCCCTTTGCTAGCCTCACGTATAATTACCCTCAGCAGCAAGATCACGTCCTTCATTACGAGCTTGTACATATGCTTATATAGCTACTCGATTAGCTACAGCACCTGGTGCATTACCCCAAGGATGTCCTAAAGTTCCTCCGCCAAACTGTAGTATGGAATCATCCCCAAAGATCTCGCGGTCAGGGAAGGCATATGCCAAACGTGAATACCCCCTGAAGCCACAGGAATAACACCTGGTAGAGAAACCCAATCTTGGGTGAAATAAATATCGCGACTTCGATCTTTTTCAATAAAATCATCACGCAATAAATCAACAAAGTCAAAAGTAATGTCTCTTTCTCCTTCAAGTTTACCTACTGCAGTCCCAAAGTGAATATGATCTCCACCAGACATACGTAATGCTTTAGCTAGTACACGGAAATGTATACCATGGTTCTTCTGTCTATAAATAACTGCATGCATTGCAGGTGAAGAAGTAGGCCAGGCCATTATTATGGCAATAATGAGCCAAGCTAGTATTTGAAGTGAATCCTCCTGTTAAGTAGTCGTGCATTATTATAATAGGAACTCCCAATTCTCTGGCAAAAACAGCTCTTTTGATCATTTCCTCACATGTACCTGCAGTAGTATTCAAGTAATGACCTTTGATTTCGCCTGTTTCAGCCTGTGTTTTATAAATTGCTTCGGCACAAAATAAGAAACGATTTCTCCAGCGCATAAATGGCTGGGAGTTTACGTTCTCATCAACTGTTCTCCCATGGTTTTTAGCGGATAATCCTAATTTAGGTTTATTTAATAGTACATCCCAACAGGGGACGACCATACTTGTTCAATTTATCTATTTCAACTTTAATCTCATGGGGCGGGCTTTGGAAAATAATTTTAATATAAGCAGGAGGAATTCGTAGATCTTCCAGACGTAGAGCACGCAGGGCTTTAAATCCAAATATATTTCCTATAATGGAAGTAAACATGTTAGTAACAGAACCTTCCTCAAAAAAGTCTAAAGGGTAAGCTATATAACAAATATATTGATCTGTTTCTCCAGAACTGGGCTCGATGTGATGTGGTAGTATCGACCTTTGTAACGATCAAGGGTCCATCAGTCCACACAGTTGTCCATGTACCAATAGAAGATTCGGCAGCTACTGCAGCCCCTGTTCAGGCGGAACTTCAGGTTGAGGAGTTACTCGAAATGCTGCTAAAATATCAGTATCTTTAGTTTTGTATTCAGGAATATAATAAGTCAATTTGTACTCTTTATCTTTAACACCCGCTTTGAATCCAACACTTGCTTTAGTTTCTGTTTGTGGTGACATAAATTCCTCCCTAAAACAAAAATTCTGACAACAACACAAGGTCTACTCGATATAAATAAGCGTTAATGAAATCCTTCCCAGGAATCTTTTACAAACTTCCCAACTAATACTAAATTGTATACCCTTTAATATATAGTATAATTCCATTTTATTTTACTACTTTTTTTAGAATAGAAATACCTCACCTAATTAATAAGAAATTCGCTCTTGACAGTGCTATATGTTGTATATGTATATGTAAATTTAGATGTGAAAATAAGCGCCATTTATCTATGAATAAAGGTATAAAAAACAAAAAGAATAGGCTTATAGATATAAACCAATATGCGGAAATAAAAAAATAATAAGAGTCAATAAGAGAAGAGCTAATAAAATAAAAACAATGAATCATAATATAAATAGAGTTAAAATTCAAATTCCAAGAATATATAATATTTTATATAATATAGATGAATTGTCTATATTTATACACTTAAAAATTTAAAAAGAATTTAATTTAGCTTACTAATTCATTGAATAAGCAAAAAATTGAATTGGATTCGATTGGATGTCATCAACGAAATCTAATGCTAACTCTCATTGAATTAACTTATTAACATGCTATCGGACATTTATTTTGACTTCGATAATTTTTTGGTAAAAATTATCGACATATTTTTTATTTATTATTATGAGAATTAATCCTACTATTTCTGGTTCTGGTTCTGGTTCTGAGATGTCCACGCTTGAAAAAAAAAATATGGGGCGTATCGTCCAAATAATTGGTCCGGTACTAGATGTAGCCTTCTCGCCGGGTAAGATGCCTAATATTTATAACGCTCTAGTAGTTAACGGCCGAGATACTGCTGGTCAACCAATTAATGTAACTTGTGAAGTACAGCAATTATTAGGAAATAATCGAGTTAGAGCTCTATCTATGAGTGCTACAGATGGTCTGATGAGAGGAATGGAAGTTATTGATATGGGAGCTCCTCTAAGTGTTCCGGTCGGCGAGACAACTCTGGGACGAATTTTCAACGTGCTTGGAGAGCCTGTTGATAATTTAGGTCCTGTAGATACTCGTATAACATTTCCTATTCATCGATCTTCGCCTGCCTTTATACAACTAGATACAAAATTATCTATTTTTGAAACAGGAATTAAAGTAGTAGATCTTTTAGCACCTTATCGGCGTGGGGGAAAAGTAGGACTATTTGGAGGAGCTGGAGTTGGTAAAACGGTACTAATTATGGAATTGATTAACAATATTGCCAAAACCCATAGGGGCGTATCTGTATTTGGCGGAGTGGGTGAACGTACTCGTGAAGGAAATGATCTTTATATGGAAATGAAAAAATCTGGAGTGATTAATGAAGAAAATATTGCAGAATCGAAAGTGGCTCTAGTTTACGGCCAGATGAATGAACCGCCGGGAGCTCGTATGCGAGTTGGTTTAACTGCTTTGACGATGGCGGAATATTTCCGAGATGTTAATAAACAAGACGTACTTCTATTTATAGACAATATTTTCCGTTTCGTTCAAGCAGGATCTGAAGTATCAGTCTTATTAGGTAGAATGCCTTCCGCCGTCGGTTATCAACCCACCCTGAGTACCGAAATGGGCTCTTTACAGGAAAGAATTACTTCTACAAAAGAAGGCTCTATAACTTCTATTCAAGCAATTTATGTACCTGCAGACGATTTGACTGATCCGGCCCCTGCTACGACATTTGCACATTTAGATGCTACTACCGTACTATCAAGAAGATTAACTGCCAAAGGAATCTATCCATCAGTAGATCCTTTAGATTCAACTTCAATCATGCTTCAACCCCGGATCGTTGGTAAGGAACATTATGAAACTGCGCAAAGAGTTAAGCAAACTTTACAACGTTATAAAGAGCTTCAAGATATTATAGCTATCCTTGGGTTGGATGAATTATCCGAAGAGGATCGTTTAACCGTAGCAAGAGCGCGAAAAATTGAGCGTTTCTTATCACAACCCCTTTTTGTAGCCGAAGTATTTACCGGTTCTCCTGGAAAATATGTTGGTCTAGCAGAAACCATTAGAGGGTTTCAATTAATTCTTTCCGGAGAATTAGATAATCTTCCTGAACAGGCCTTTTATTTAGTAGGTAATATTGATGAAGCTATTGCGAAAGCTATAAACTTATAATTTTTGGAGAGTAATTTGAAGAAATGATCTTAAATCTTTGTGTACTGACCCCTAATCGAATTGTTTTGGATTCAGAAGTAAAAGAAATAATTTTATCTACGAATGATGGTAAAATTGGCGTATTACCAAACCATTCTTCTATTGCTACAGCTGTAGATATAGGACTTTTACGAATACGACTTAAGGACCAATGGTTAACGATGGCTCTAATGGGTGGTTTTGTTATAATAGATAATAATGAGATCACTGTTTTAGTAAATGATGCGGAAAAGGATAGTAATATTGATCCACAAGAAGCTCAGCAAACTCTTGAAATAGCGGAAGCTAATTTGAGAAAAGCTGAAGGAAAGAGAGAAAGAGTTGAGGCAAATCTAGCTCTTAAGCGAGCTAGGACAAGAGTGGCAGCTGTCAATATGATTTCATAATTAATTGGTGCGTTCAAATAATCAAAAGAAGTTATGTTTCGAAACCCTATTTAAATTTGATTATGTCGAGTAAATCCAAATTTGATACAACGCAATTAAAAAAGGAAATTTATATACATAAATATAATAAAATATATATATAAATAGAAGAGAGTGGGCAAAAAACTTATTAGATACCATTAGCTCCGGTATCTAATAAGTTTTACCTACTATTGGATTTGAACCAATGACTCCCGCCGTATGAAAGCAATACTCTAACCATTGAGTTAAGTAGGTTATTTATCATCTCAAAGAGAACCAAAGGTAACCATACCACCTATAGATATTATAAATTTTCCTTATAAACAATAATAATCTAAGTAATATCACTAAAAAATTTAGGATCTTGAATCATAGAATATTCATTCATATTGACAACAAATTATATACATGATAAAATATGCATCACGAGCATTAAGGGCTATAGCTCAGTTGGTATGGTAGAACACCTCGTTTACACGTGCGCCAATGTTGGGAATTCATCATATAATTCATAAAAAAGGATATTATTGAAAAATCAATGTCTTACTCCATAACTTTGAGGGAACAATAGCCTGACAAAGAATTCAGTCTGGGATACCACATTTAGGTACCAAACAAACCTATCGTTGATTTGAGATATTGATAGGGTAAATACCCGTTTATTCAATGCTAGGCATAATGAGTATAAGGTCCTCAAAAAATCTCTTTTCGTCCGATGAACTTTAAGGTATATGAAGTTTCATATTTTATTTTTTAAGCCGAATGATAGAAACTTCATTTAACTTAAAATGATCTAGGTCAGAAGCAGACCTATGTCAAGATAAAACACTTGATGACCCTTGAAACACTTTGGTAGTACTCCTTGATCAGAAAATAATGAATCACAGCGCCCTGGAGCTATTTCTTTATTTTAATTTTTTGTCAATAAAAATATGGCTGATTAGCTGATTGATAATAATAAGTTTAATCTATTTTACCGAGAAGGTTTACGGTTCGAGTCCATATAGCCCTAAAGTCCTATATTATATAATTTTCATTTATTAATTATTGTTTGTTACTTGTAACTAACCTATTAGTTCATCGAAACCAAATTTTTCCTATAAATTCATTTACGGGTATTGTTTAAAGCAGAACATAAAACTAAAAAAAAACATATTTCAAGAGATTGAATCAAGCCTTTTCCAATCGTGGATAAACTTTATTCATTAATCTTCGGAAAGAAATTCCATATGAATTTTCCTATCCATAATCAAGGGGTTAAGTTAGTGATATTCCTTTTATTTGGTGTAACTAACCTTAATTTATTTAAAAAGTCAAAATTACGACTGAGCCTGGTAAAAACTCTAAATAGTTATTCACGATCGAGGAAATAACCCAATGAATTTGTGTACAAGCTAAAGTTTGTTAAAAAACTAATCTCTTTTGTAGTCAATAAAAGTTAACAATATAAAATAAGCTTTTCTTCATATAAAACTAGTGAAGCACAGGTGGGGTCTTCTTTTTCTGTATTCAATCAAGACCCTCACAGATTTTAATAAACTAAATTAAATATACTAACACTAAGATTAACATTTTTGAAATCCTGAGATGGAAATACTTATTCATTATCTTTAATTTAATTGGTTTTATTTTTTAAATTATGAATAAAAAACGACAAAAAGATCTCATGGTTCTATTCCTTAAAATACCTCATCCAAAACATGTGCCAGGAACCAGATTTGAACTGGTGACACGAGAATTTTCAGTCCTCTGCTCTACCAACTGAGCTATCCCGACCATTTTAAATTAGGATCCCATCCTTATTTTATTTGATGGCTAGTATATATGTCAATTAAAGAGAACAGGGGAAGATTACAAAGTTTCCCCAAGTCCTGTAATTTCTTGGATCTTCAAAAAGACGACTTTATAAGTTTCAGTATGAGTATTGAATATGAATGATTCAAATAGAAATTCCTTGCTTAATTTGAGTGTTATTTTATATCACATGTGCTAAGATAAAGTTATTTATGCTCAAATGTATTTTTACGCCTCAATACTTTTTTTGTCAAAAGGAATAAGAATAAAAATTGGAAACCATTAACGAATAACAAAAAAGGAGGTAGAGGTTAAATATTTTTATTTTGGTAGTTAAATGGGCTTTTGGGGGGATAGAGGGACTTGAACCCTCACGATTTTTAAAATCGACGGATTTTCCTCTTACTATAAATTTAATTGTTGCCAGTATTGACATGTATTGACATGTAGAATGGGACTCTATCTTTATTCTCGTCTGATTAATCAGTTCTTTTTAAAAAAGATTTATCAAACTATGGAGTGAATGATTTGATAAATGAATATTCATTCTTTCTTCAATATAGAAGAAATTCGCACCAATTCTTTTTAATATTCAAAAAAAGATATAGGTTTGGGTCATCATTAATCAGTTTATCCTTCATCCTTTCTGAAGTTACAATGGAAAGATTTCTCTACCAACGCAATCAACTCTGTTTGTTAGAACAACTTCCATTGAGTCTCTGCACCTATCCCCTTTTCTTTTTCTAAACTTTGTTTTGATAAAATAGGATTTGGCTCAGGATTGCCCTTTTTATTAATTCCGGGGTTTCTCTGAATTTGAAAGTTATCACTTAGCAAGTTTCCATACAAAGGCTCAATTCAATTAAGTCCGTAGCGTCTACCGATTTCGCCATATCCCCTCTTTTTTTTATTAACTTCCTCCTTTATGAATGAAAAATGAGGAATGTCTGATTAGTTATAATCAATTAATCTAATTTAAAATTTATTTTAAATATAGAATTATAAATATATATAGGATAGAAATGTAATAAAAAGAATTTAAAATGTCATGTAAATCAAAAATACAATTAGAATATCTAAAAATATTTCATATTTACTATCAAATAGAATAATATTCTAATTGTATTCGAATTTATAATTGTTATAAAAAAATTATATATCGTTATATAAATATATATATAATAATATATTACATTTCAATCAATATTTCTTGTAAATTAGGGATTCTATTCTTTGTTTTATTTTATTTAGTGTATGGAATTTCTATTCAGAGATAATTTATATTATATAGGCCTGCTTAGCTCAGAGGTTAGAGCATCGCATTTGTAATGCGATGGTCATCGGTTCGATTCTGATAGCCGGCTTTTTCCTATTTTTCCAAATAAACGAATTGAGTAAATTATAGGAACTCCCAACTATGTCAGGATAAAGTATCTTTTTTTTTATATAAAATTATATTTATATATTATAATAATCGAAAGTTTTTATATTGATCCAACGTATTTCACTCTTATATAATTCTTCTTTCTAGTATTCGAGTACAAATACACTACTTCAGTAAACTTCACTTCATTTAGTTCAGTTTTAGTTTAGATTTATTCTGTAAAATAAAAAAATGAAATTCTAAAAAAGAATAAGGAGTCTTTATGTCTCGTTACCGAGGACCTCGTTTCAAAAAAATACGCCGTCTAGGGGCTTTACCAGGACTAACTAATAAACGGCCTAAAGCCGAAAAAGATCTTATAAATCAATCGCGTTTCGTTAAAAAATCTCAATATCGTATTCGCCTAGAAGAAAAACAAAAATTGCGTTTTCATTATGGTCTTACAGAACGACAATTACTTAAATACATTCGTATCGCCGGAAAAGCTAAGGGATCAACAGGTCAAGTTTTACTACAATTACTTGAAATGCGTTTGGATAACATCCTTTTTCGATTAGGTATGGCTTTGACTATTCCTGCAGCCCGTCAATTAGTTAACCATAGACATGTTTTCGTAAATGGGCGTATAGTAGATATACCAAGTTATCGTTGCAAACCTCTAGATATTATTACAGCAAAGGATAAACAACAATCCAGAACTCTGATTCAAAATTCTCTCAACTCTTCCCCTCATGCGAAAATACCAAACCATTTGACCCTTGACCTATTCCAATATAAAGGAATAGTAAATCAAATAATAAATAGTAAATGGGTCGGTTTGAAAATAAATGAATTGTTAATTGTAGAATATTATTCTCGTCAGATTAAAACCTAAATTCAAATAAAATCGATTGCTAGGGGTTTGGTCCAAAATTTATCTCATTTATGTATCATAGACCAAGGGGCTATTTTCATATTCTTTTCAGTATTCTTACTAATTTAGCAATTCGAAATAAAGAATTTATATCAATGAAAGGCTTAACTGATGGAATAAAAATCTCCATTGTTAGTTGATCCGGTATTATTAATAAAAATTGGTCTATTAAGTAAAGGTACGGAAAGAGAGGGATTCGAACCCTCGGTAAACAAAAGCCTACATAGCAGTTCCAATGCTACGCCTTGAACCACTCGGCCATCTCTCCGACATATAATCATATACCAAAAATTGAGCGAATAACGAATGATTCATATTCCATTCTATTTAGTATAAAACCTTAAATCATTATGAACATAAAGTTTTCTGTCAAAAAGTAAGAATTATAATAACAGGACCATAATCTTGATTTTTTAAAATTAATATGTTTTTATGTTATTTCATACTGTACAATTCTTTTCTTTGTAGGATCCGTTTCTCCGACAAAGAAAGAAGGAATGATAATAATTAAAGAATGGATTGCTAACTATGCCTAGATCATGTATAAATAGAAATTTTATTGATAAGACCTTTTCAATTAATATCTTATTGCAAATAATTCCGACAACTGCAGTAAAAAACAAGCATTTACCTATTACAGAAATGGTGTGATTTGATTTTTTTTTTATTTATCTCGGTCTTCCAAAAAATGAAAATACACAAAATTAGGAGAAATTTTTGAAAGAAATCGGTGCTTGTTGAAGGTGAAGTTTGGAAATAGAATAATTCCTTCTATTGTGTATTCTCGATTAATGCAACCTAAGAATTATATTGAAGCGCATAATTGGTTAAAAATAACGGGGCATTTTTCAAGAACAATAGTTAATAGTTAAAGGACCTGATACTACCACTTGTATCTGGAAACGATATAACGATGCTCACGATTTCGATAGCTATACCAGTGATTTTGAAGAGATCTATCGAAAAGTTTTTAGTGCCCATTTCGGTCAATTCTCCATCATATTCCTTTGGCTGAGTGACATGTATTTCTACGGTATTCGTTTTTATAATACAGCCTTTTTGGTCAATAGTAAGCCAATAAATATTGAATGGTGATGTGGGCGGGGGTTTCCGAAGAATACACCTCAGGTTTTTCAGATTTGGCCGAGGAAATAACCCTATATTTTACCTTAAATTGGTCAAAATATGCAGAATTTCTTACTTTTCATGGAGGATTAGATCCAGTCGAGGTCTTTGGTTGACCGATATTGCACACCATCATTTAGCGATTGTATTTCTTTTGATTATTGCTGGTCATATGTATAGAACTAATTTCGGGATTGGACACAGCATCAAAGATATTTTAGATGCACATAGGCTTCGGGGAAACGATTGGAGCTTATAAAGGTCTTTATGATACAATCAATAATTCACCTCATTTTTTCAATTAAACCTTGCTCTAGCTTCTTTAGGAGTTATTACTTCGGGGGTAGCTTAACACATGTACTCTTTACCTGCTTATGCATTCATAGCACAAGACTTTACTACTCAAGCTGCATTATATACTCATCACCAATATATTGCAAGATTCATCATGACAGGCGCTTTTGCTCATGTAGCTATATTTTTCATTAGAAATTAAACCTGGAGAGCAAAATGAAGATAATGTATTGGCAAGAATGTTATATCATAAGGAAGCTATCATATTTCATTTAAGTTGGACTAGCCTCTTTCTGGGATTCCATAACCGAGGACTTTATGTTCATAATGATGTTATGCTTGATTTTGGTACTCCGGAAAAGCAAATTTGGATCGAAACCTCTATTTGCTCAATGGATACAATCGGCTCACGGTAAAACTTCATATGGATTCGATGTCCTTTTATCTTCAACGAATGGCCCAGCATTCAATGCGGGTTGAAGCATTTTGTTGCCCGGTTGTTTAAATGCTATTAATGAAAATACTAATTCATTATTCTTAACAATAGGTTCTGGAGACTTTTTGGTTCATCATGCTATTTCTCTGGGTTTACATACAACTACATTAATCTTAGTAAAAGGTGCTTTAGATGTCCGCGGTTCAAAATCAATGCCAGATAAAAAGGATTTCGGTTATAGTTTTCTGTGCGATGGCCCGGGACGAGGGGGTAATTGTGATATTTTGACATGGGATGCATTTTATTTGGCAGTTTATTGGATGTTAAATAAATACTATTGTATGATTTACTTTTTCTTGGCATTGGAAACACATCACATTATGGCAAGGTAATGTTTCACAGTTTAATGAATCTTCCATTCATTTGATTAGTTGGCTAAGAAATTATTTATAGTTAAACTCTTCACAACTTGGAACCCTTTTCTTTTGGTATGAATAGTTGATCGGTCTGAGCGTGGATGTTCTTATTTGGACATCTTGTTTGGGCTACTTGATTTATGTTCTTAATTTTCTGGCTGGATATTGACAGGAATTGATTGAAACTTTAGCATGGGCTCATGAATGCACACCTTTGGCCAATTTGATTTGATGGAAAGATAAACCCATGGCCTTTACCATTGTGCAAGAAAGGTTGGTTTTATTAGCCCATTTTTTTTGTAGGTTATATATTTACTTACGCAGCTTTCTTGATTGCCTCTATATCGAGCAAATTTTGCTAATGAATGTGTTATATCTGTGATAATCTAATTTATTTCGATGGAGAGAAGGCCCCTTTTCTATTTCTACATCTAGGATTCGACTTGTATCAACTAAATAGGACCTGAACCATTATGGCAAAAAAAAGTTTGATTCAGAAGGAAAAGAAGAGGCAAAAGTTGGCACAGAAATATCATTTGATTCGTCGATCCTCAAAAGAAGAAATAAGTAAAGTTCCATCATTGAATGACAAACGGGAAATTTATGGGAAGTTACAATCCCTACCACGGAATAGTGCACCTACACGCCTTCATCACCGTTGTTTTTCGACCGGAAGGCCAAGAGCTAACTATCGAGACTTTGGACTGTCTGGACACATACTTCTTGAAATGGTTTCTGCATGTTTGTTACCAGGAGCAACAAGATCAAGTTGGTAAGGATTAACCTTTCATTGCATTTCTACGGTCGATGATCAGAATGTGTCCCTTTTTTACCATTCTGTATAAATAGAATAGTACGTTTATATAGAATGTTAAAGGGGCACATTTAATCCTTCTTTTTTATAATTATTTCGCGCGGAGTAGAGTAGTTTGGTAGCTCGCAAGGCTCATAACCTTGAGGTCACAGGTTCAAATCCTGTCTCCGCAACATCTTTGTTTCATTTTATCAAAAATTGGGGTGTTTGGCTCTGGTAACTAGTAATTAATTATATACCATCCGGGGTAGTGGTAGTAAAGAGATAAAAAAGGGAGGAGGTATAGACTCACTACACATCATAACCAATTATATCCAATACTTTAGTATATTCAAAATATTACTTTATCTTTATCTTGGGCGGATAGCGGGAATCGAACCCGCGTCTTTTCCTTGGCAAAGAGAAATTTTACCATTAAACTATATCCACATTTTTTATTCGTGATATACAATATATTTATACATATATTATCATATATATCCATATTCTATTTGTGCAGTATCGGACTAGAGACTCTCTTTAGAGTAGTTCCAATCATTTTTTCATCTAAAATCTACTTTATATTGTATTTTTTTATACAAGAAGTTTGACCCTCTATAATTTTGGGGAGCATTTCATTTTTGGATCTAGGACAAAGAGGTTCAAGAGATGAGAGAATTAAGGATACCGATCAGAAAGACTAACCCCATCCATAATGATGTATCGGCAAATACAATATTTTTGTTACTTGACCAACCATCAGGAGAAGCAAATACGACTAGTATGCTAATCAATAAGATTGATGAAGTAGCAATTAAAGCAGTTAATTGGAAAACAAGAGTCATGCTTTTTATCCTCCAAGATACCAACAAAGACATTATACCATTTGATACCTCTATCAGTCAAAAACTTCTAAGAAAATACATCATCAAGGGATTTTAGTTTACCACAAATCGATTGTACTTATTACTACCCTTTTGACTACTCTATTCGTACATGAAGTAAGGGGAAATTTTATTTTACAAATGAAAATGCTGTATTCTATCTATGGATAGATCGGTAGATTCACACCTGAGATCTTTTGACCGCTAGGAGCGGTATCCATCCCCTATGGCCCCGTGTTATATTCGGAGGAATTATTTTTCGGAGAGATGGCTGAGAGGTTTAAAGCCCCGGTCTTGAAAACCGGTATAGTAAAGAACTATCGAGGGTTCGAATCCCTCTCTCTCCTTTTTTTGTTCATTGAATAGAATTTTCTATATTGATTTTGCCCGGATTTGGCCAAGTAAAGAGAATGGTTCAGCTATCCCACCTAGTCAAGCCAGAAAAATGGATTAGATAGAAATAAGTTGGAAAAAAAATAAAAGGAAATACTTTGTCATTCATATTTTAATTCAAGCCTTAGATCTCCTGTCTCGTTTCAATTAATAGGGGTCATAGAAAGAATAGGCTCAAAATCACAATCAATTCCTTTTTCAAATCTTGCCGCAGCTGCACGAGCCCTTCCCACATGTCACAAATAACAATAAGAATCTTAAAACAAAATGAGAGGTAGCTAACCAACTAACTTATAGGAAAGATATAATTGACGGCATTAATCTCGGTAGCTACGCCCCCTATAGAATTTAAAGAACCTAAAGGATCAACGGTTCATATGCTTAGTAACAAAGAATAAAAAAATAATTGAGTTCATGGATTTCTCTACGTGAGTTTGTGGGTCAACTGTTCTAATTCAAATTTTATCTCTATCGAATTTTAATATCAGAATAGTAGATATCATCATAATTATTAAATAGGTCAACTTACTTTATCTTTTGTTGATTTCGAGTCTTTCCAATGGATTTGGTTAATAATAGGAATTTTTGTTGATTCAAGAGATGGCTTATGATTATTCATAAAAATTTACCGAACAAATGTTCCATTTTATTATTTTCTTTTACTTCTGTATAATTATAACATATTATCTAGTTAATTCATTTTGTATTAAAAACAAAATATTTTGTTTTTTGTTCTGAATACTATGACTGGTCTTCTCTTTTTTTATAAAAAGCCCCTTATTGGATTTGAACCAATGACTTACGCCTTACCATGGCGTTACTCTACCACTGAGTTAAAAGGGCTTCTTGTATTTAATTCCCGAACGAGTCACTACAATTAAATTAAAATTATAGTAGATAAAATCTTTATATGAAGATATATTATATATAATTTAATATATTAATACATATCCCAATTTGACATAAAATAAATTTCAAGATATTTCATCAAATCGTGTGATGAAGAGATTATACTTGTTTCATTGAACTAAAGTCTTATAATAAATTTTGATAGCTTCTGGATTCCGATTTATTTTATAGATTTATTTTAGTAGATTTATATTATATAGTATATAGAGAATGTCGATTCTAGTGGACGATTCGTGAATATGAATGACGAATCTAAAATTTATATATAATTCTTAAAAAAGGAAAAATCCCTCGGATCTAAATATAATCATATTTTTTTATATTGACAATTTTAACAAACTCATCATACTCTGATCAGAGTATGAGGACAGTCAGACAAGTTGGCCCCCATCGTCTAGTGGTTAGGACATCTCTCTTTCAAGGAGATAAGGGGGATTCAAATTCCCCTGGGGGTAGGGTACTACTAAAATTAAAGGAAGTTAATCATGGATTATCAATAAGTCTTTTATTCTTGCTGGGTCGATGCCCGAGCGGTTAATGGGGACGGACTGTAAATTCGTTGGCAATATGTCTACGCTGGTTCAAATCCAGCTCGGCCCAATAATTCGCCAATCTACCATGAGATGGTATAAACCCCCTCTGTCCTTCAGAAATATTCCATACGAAGATAAAAAAAGAATCAAACGTTCTGCTAGATACCTTAATTTTCCTGGGATTGTAGTTCAAATTGGTTAGAGTACCGCCCTGTCAAGGCGGAAGTTGCGGGTTCGAGCCCCGCCAGTCCCGACCGAACCCAATATGATATCCTATAAATACATAAATTTATTTTTCTCTTTCTATCATCAGGTGATTGTTAAAAGAGCACGGTAGGTTATAGAAAAAAGGCTGATAAATAAAGGAAGTTTGAATTTTTTTGGGTCAGGAATCAAAATTGTGATTCGGTATGGATAAAAAAATTTATTATGTTATACTATTCAAGTCGCGGCGGCAGGTTTATTTGATAGATCAAATATTGTTATTCATTATATTGATCAGATTAAAGTTCAAGAGAGAGATAATTCATTTAATTTACAAATAAAATAAAATATTTAACATCTTTAGTCTCTAAAGGATTAAATCCCGAATTATTGCGAAATAAAAAAAAAGTCTGTTCTTCCTCAGTATGCATCTATAAAGATAGTCGAAGTCCATTTCCATTTATTTAAAATTTAAAATAATTCAAAATACGTTACAGGACAGGCTATAAAATAATTGATACGGTTTAATTCCGTAACTTTATTTAGTAATACTTCTATAACCTACTTCTTCCTCATACTACTAGTGAAAGGGAAAAAATAAATATTACCATTAAAGTAGCTCAAGCACGACTTACTATATCCATATGAATTATATCCACTATCTCTATAAATATGCAAGAATTCTTTCTCACTAATAATTATGGAATCAATGACGTAGAATCAAAAGGAGATGCTGACCAAACATTATTGTAAAACCAATACAATATAAATTGATTATGATTTTTAATATGGAAAAGAGTAAACGCAACCAAAATGCGTAGTAACATCCCAAAGGAATGGAAACATGTAGGAATAATAATAAATAAAAATGTCCTATTATTTTTTTGTTTTGTTGACCTTCTAAGTCAAAACATAAGGGGATAAATTTCGAAGAAAGGATAAATTAATATCTATTATAGATATCTATTTACTCATTTGATCTAATACGTACCCCCCTCTCCGATTATTGTTGTGAAAGAATAGGCTTGACTGGGGTTTGTCGAAAAAAAAATTCTTTCTTTTTTGGCCCCTTCATCTATAATATAATATATCTATAAAAGTAAATTATTAATTCAATATGATATTTAGTAGATACCTAAATACCCAGCGATTCTCGTGAGTCTGTCATATATAAAGCAACTTACGTCCTCTTCCAAAACTATTAAGTGGATTTCCTACCGGTAACTACAATTTTATTAAAGATCTAAGTATTAGACAAGCCCTTAGTATTATTAATCGAAGGGAATCAAAAAGTCTTGATAGCCCCTCTATCAATATGTTTTATGAATACTAGATCCGAACGAGGATTCACAATCTTTTCTTTTATAAAACCTTCAGACGATATACTTAGAATCAAACAAAGTATCAATGGTCCGTTTCCTATGCTTCTCTTCTAACGGAAAGAATTCTGCGAGTTATATCAGAAGAGAAGAAGAGATTTCTCGTTTTTGTTAATGTTGATTAGGCGACACCCGGATTTGAACTGGGGAAAAAAGGATTTGCAGTCCCCTGCCTTACCGCTCGGCCATGCCGCCAAAATGATACAAAATATATTAAAAATTTACTGGATTAGTAAATTTTTTTTTTCAAAATATCATATTTTATTCAAAAATAAGTAAAGTAAAAATATCTATATTTTCTGCGAATCTTTTTTAACAACAAAAATCCGAGATTCTTTAAGAATTTTCACGATAGACCAGAACAATTATTTATAGGATTAAATGATTCCTAAAAGAGATTTATTTTTTTGACTATCTGTATTTAGTACAGTCATTTAATTTAAGTTAGTAATAAAAATAGTAAGCAATAGAAAAGACTAACAACTTATTCGTCTATCTACGGACAATTTACAGTAGAAGAGAAGGTTCCATTGGAACAATTATTAATTATTTTATTTAATTTAGGGTTTCTCGTCTCTTTTTTGTTAAAAAGGGGGTAGTGAGGGATAAATGACAAGAAGATATTGGAACATAAATTTGGAAGAGATGTTGAAAGCAGGAGTTCATTTTGGGCATGATATTAGAAAATGGAATCCTAAAATGGCACCTTATATCTCTGCCAATCGCAAGGGTATTCATATTACAAATCTTATAAAAACTGCTCGTTTTTTATCCGAAGCATGTAATTTGGTTTTTGATGCAGCAAGTAGGGGAAAACAATTCTTGATTGTTGGTACAAAAAAGAAAACAGCTGATTCAGTAGCATGCGCTGCAAAAAAAGCCCGGTGTCATTGTGTTAATAAAAAATGGCTTGGCGGGACGTTAACGAATTGGTCCACTACAGAAAGTAGACTTCATCAGTTCAGGGATTTGAGAATAGAACAAAAAATGGGAAGGTTCAAACGCCTTCCGAAAAGAGATGCGGCTGTGAGTAAAAGACAATTATCCCGTCTGCAAACATATATGGGAGGGATTAAATATATGACAGGGTTACCCGATATTGTAATCATCGTTGATCAGCATGAAGAATATACGGCTCTGCGAGAGTGTATCACTTTGGGAATTCCAACAATTTGTTTAATCGATACAAATTGTGATCCCGATCTTGCAGATCTTCCGATTCCAGCGAATAATAACTCTATATTTTCAATACGCTTAATTCTTAACAAATTAGTATTCGCAATTTGTGAGGGCCGGTCTAGCTATATACGAAATCCTTAGACTAATAATAAGATAAATAACTTTATACTTTGAAAAAATTCGATGAATTTCTGGAATCGGTTATTATTTATGAATTTTTTAAATAAAATCGATAAAAATAACTGATGACATTATGTGATTAGTTAGTATTCAAAATATTTTTGGATATTTTAAATATCCAACTCAAGTAGACAAAGAGATAGTTGAATCAAACTAATTTTGTTTAAAGTTTTATTTTTTTATAGAGAGATATGAATCTGTTATTTTGTTTCATTAACACACTAAAAGGGTTATATGATATATCCGGTGTGAAAGTAGGCCAACATTTCTATTGGCAAATAGGAGGTTTACAAGTCCACGGCCAAGTACTTATTACCTCTTGGGTTGTTATTGCTATTTTATTAGGTTCAGCTACTATAGCTGTTCGGAATCCACAAACCATTCCGACCGGGGGTCAAAATTTCTTTGAATATGTTCTTGAATTCATTCAAAATTTGAGTAAAACTCAAATTGGAGAAGAATATGGGCCTTGGGTTCCTTTTATTGGAACTATGTTTCTATTTATTTTTGTTTCTAATTGGTCAGGAGCTCTTTTACCCTGGAAAATCATAGAATTACCTCATGGAGAATTAGCCGCACCTACAAATGATATAAATACTACTTTTGCTTTGGCTTTACTTACGTCAATGGCATATTTCTATGCAGGTCTTAACAAAAAAGGATTAAGTTATTTTGGGAAATATATTCAACCAACTCCAATTCTTTTACCCATTAACATTTTAGAAGATTTTACAAAGCCTTTATCGCTTAGTTTTCGACTTTTTGGAAATATCTTAGCAGATGAATTAGTAGTTGTTGTTCTTGTTTCTTTAGTACCTTCAGTGGTTCCTATCCCTGTTATGTTCCTTGGGTTATTTACAAGTGGTATTCAAGCTCTTATTTTTGCAACTTTAGCCGCGGCTTATATAGGCGAATCTATGGAGGGTCATCGTTGAAATAGTTTTTTTTAGCTTAGTACAAAGTAATGTAGATGCCTTTCAAGATGATTTACTTAATAAATAGACAAGACTTTATATATTATAGAAAGCAATAGGAAGAAAAAATAAATTTATTCTCGAATCTAATTAAATTTAATGATTTACATTATGGAAAAAAAGACATGTCTATATAATATTAGATATTGACTAGTTATATATAAACTAAAGATATACTTCATTTTATTTACTATTGTGTATGGGTTCAAATAGAAATTTTAATATTGTTATAGCGATAAAAAATTTGAAAGAAGAGTTCAAGAATTAAGAAATGGAATAACGAAAGTTTTATGAATTTTCAAAAACTGTGTGGATATAAACTAAAAAAGAGATATCGAAGTATTTTGGATTATTCAATAAATATTCTTACTTAAATTAGAAGTTATTAGTTACTTCGACTAATGATTCTATTGATGAAATAATTAAATTATAATTCATTGACGGATTGTATCATTAACCATTTCTTTTTGTTGGTACGAGGAACTTATGATGAATCCCCTGATTTCTGCTGCTTCCGTTATTGCTGCTGGATTGGCTGTAGGGCTTGCTTCTATTGGACCCGGAATTGGTCAAGGGATTGCTGCGGGTCAAGCCGTAGAGGGTATCGCGAGACAGCCCGAGGCAGAGGGAAAGATACGAGGTACTCTATTGCTTAGTCTAGCTTTTATGGAAGCTTTAACGATTTATGGATTGGTTATAGCATTAGCACTTTTATTTGCGAATCCTTTTGTTTAATCTTATAAAAGACAATTTTATATTATTTTATTGTCTTGGACGTCGTGTGCTTTTTCAAATTAGATCAACATTTTACTCCTACAATTCCTTAATTTGTTTAGAAAATAACCTATAGCAAACACGGGCTGATTTGCAGACGAGGAATTAGCATGCCGATTCTTTTTTTATTTTTCCGTTCGTAATCAAGATAAATTCTTTTTTATGAAGTGTTGTAACACTCAAAGAATAGTTCATGTTTATATTTTGATAACTTGAATAATTCGAATATGTTTTTACTTTATTTTATTAAAATAATAAGAATAAAATAAGAGGGACAAGGTGATAGAAAAAGAACTCTAGTCAATTTTTTAGTCAAGAGGAAATTATATGAAAAATGTAACCGATTCTTTCATTTCTTTGAGCCACTGGTCATTCGCTGGAAGTTTAGTATTTAATACCGATATTTTAGCAACAAATCCAATAAATCTAAGTGTAGTGATTGGTGTATTGATCTTTTTTGGAAAGGGAGTGTGTGTGAGTTGTTTATTTCAAGAATAGGCTGGATATAATTAGCTGTACCCCCTTTCTGTTATAATTAGGAAAGAAAGGTGCACGATCTCTCGCGAATTACTTCTTAAATTATTATATGTAAGAACCATAGCATTTCGTGATTAATTGGCAAATCTACTTTGATTCTCTAGCAACCAACTAGGAGCTATTAAGATGGTTAAAGCAAACCGTTTGAAGTCTAGACGCAGCATGGTACTCTTTCTATCACTATGTTAGTTAATATAGAGATGGTTTAAAAATGAATTTATCAATATAGAACA